GATTGAAGTTTTTCTATTTGGAATCGTGTTAGGTCTAATTCCTGTTACTTTGGCTGGATTATTCGTAACTGCATATTTACAATATAGGCGTGGTGATCAATCGGACCTTTGATTAATTACTATCGCTTTTTTTGATTGACCTCCTACTTTCTTTAATACAAAGGAGGTCAAATTCAGATTGCGGTTCAAGTTAGTGAAGCTCTTTCAGTCTAATTTGATCTAAGAAAAATAAGGATGAAATCACGCTCTGTAGGATTTGAACCTACGACATCGGGTTTTGGAGACCCGCGTTCTACCGAACTGAACTAAGAGCGCTTTCTTATCAGAAAAGAGAAGACTGTAAAGACACTTTTTTAACCCCAGTTTAATTATATATTTATATTATATATATATATATATATTATATATATTATTGGATATTGGAATCGATCTTAATTAATCCCTCGTTACTGCTCAACGAAGAAGTAATAGGTAGGGATGACAGGATTTGAACCTGTGACATTTTGTACCCAAAACAAACGCGCTACCAAGCTGCGCTACATCCCTCCAATTGGTCTACAGTGTCATTGTATAGAATTCCTGTTTTGTTTTCCACATCGTTATTTCCTCCATTGATATATACAATTTATATGGGCATTTCGTCTTTTTGGTCCCATTTAACATATAATAATAGTAAAAGAAAAGTCTTATATACGTATGAAATACGGAACGGAACCTGTCGTAAAAATAAATGAGTAGTTTTCGGGAATGCTCGGGAAGAGAGGAGCGTTTTTTTATGTTTTAAGAAAAAATTTTATTTACTGGATAGTTGTACATTTCAAATTGAATTAGGGATTCCGTGTACAAGGTTCTTAACTGCATATGCATCTGATCATTTATGTATTACCATTTTAGATTACAATAAAAGAAGGAAGGAGATTTTTCAATGCGAGATCTAAAAACATATCTTTCCGTGGCACCGGTATTAAGTACTCTATGGTTCGGGTCTTTAGCAGGTCTATTGATAGAGATTAATCGTTTTTTCCCAGATGCATTGACATTCCCCTTTTTTTGATTCTAGTTATTGATACGGTACCAAATAACGGAGATTCGAGATACAATTAAATATTTGTGACTAATCCTTTGCCCCCTTTTCTCTTTTTTCCCTTTTTCCTTTTAGAATAAGAGGGAGGAAAGAGAAAAAAAGAAAAGGTGTATTCAACAGCTTCGAGACTTGGGTTCAAGTTTGAATTAAATAAATTATTCAATTCAAAAATTAACTAGGGATGGAGGTAGAATAAACAGGGTGGGGCCTAGATCTAGGACAAGACTCTTATACAAGGTACTTAAATGTAAATGAAATACTGTGATTTGAATTTTAAATAAAGTTTAGAAATTTTTTTAGTATATTGATTGCAGCGAAAGTTTTCATAATTGGATTTCAAGTTAATAACTTCTATTTATCCTTCCTTCCTTCTTCTTCGTTTCGGATCGAAAATAGAAGAGTTGAGTAAATCAAAAATCCAAAGGGGGTTCATGGCCAAGGGAAAAGATGTCCGAATAACGGTTATTTTGGAATGTACCGGTTGTGTTCGAAACGGTGTTAATAAGGTATCAACGGGTATTTCCAGATATATTACTGAAAAGAATCGTCACAACACGCCTAATCGATTGGAATTGAGAAAATTCTGTCCATTTTGTTACAAACATATGATTCATGGGGAGATAAAGAAATAGATCGAATCGAGCACTTGTATGTAACCCCTCCAAGGAAGGGTAAAAATGACATTTCTATATAGAACATAGTTAAATATTCTATATATAACATAATTAAATATAAACAAACCAAATCCTATTTATTCTAATTCATTTTAGATCCGACCGAAATAGGATTTTCGGGATAAGGAATAAACTAAACAAACCATGGATAAATCCAAGCGGCCTTTTCTTAAATCCAAGAGATCTTTTCGTAGGCGTTTGCCCCCGATTCAATCGGGGGATCGAATTGATTATAGAAACATGAGTTTAATTAGTCGATTTATTAGCGAACAAGGAAAAATATTATCTAGACGGGTGAATAGATTGACCTTGAAACAACAACGATTAATTACTATTGCTATAAAACAAGCTCGTATTTTATCTTTGTTACCTTTTCTTAATAATGAGAAACAGTTTGAAAGAACCGAGTCGACCACCAGAACTGCGGGTCTTCGAGCCAGAAATAAATAGGCTTACTCTTTCTTCACTTGACTAAAAAAAAGTAAAATCCGAACTCAAACGCAGATTGATGTTTTGTTCGAAAAATATGGATTTAATTATCGTGTCGTAAGAAAAAAAAAAAAGAATCGGGCAAGAATAAAGATTTTTTTTTGAGTGTGTTCATTCAGTTTTACTATTTTTTTATCATATTTATTTTGACTTTACCCTCCCGGAGTTCATTCTCCGGGGAACTCCGTTTAAATTATTCCGGTGGATTCTTTCCAATGTACTTCTTTTATGATCTCATTGGAAATCATATAAAGACAATTTTTATTTGATATAGCTATTTGTGCAAGTATTTTACGATTAAGAAGCACCTGTTTCTTATATAGGTCGTGTATTAATCTACTATAACTATGGGATACCCCTATTTCACGAATTACTGCGTTTATTCGAGTGATCCACAAACGGCGAAAATTTATCTTTTGCTTATCCCTATCCCGATGCGACGAAACCAAAGCTCTTATTTTCTGTTGAGTAATTGTTCGAGTAAGTCTTGAATGAGCCCCTCGAAAGCTTGATGCAAATAAACGAATTTTTGTTCTACGTCTCCGAGCTATATTTCCCCGTCTAATTCTGGTCATTGAATAAATGAAACTTTGACGAATAACTAATAGATTTCCTTTCTTTCAGTTATTCTTTTTCCCTTTCCTAGTCTATTAATAACAAAGCTTTTTTCCAATGTATAAACTAAAAATTCCAATGACTTTGGCTACTATAACCTTCCCGACCGCTATTTTTCTTTTTTCTAGACATTTCACTTCGAAATAAGAAATTTCATTTTACTAGGTATCAAAATATAATAAATAAAAAATATAAATGGATAAAGAAATAGTGGCTTCCTTCGTTTATATGGTTACTTCTTAAACGGTGAGGTTTTCTCTATACACCGGAGCCTTTACTTCATTTAATCAATGTTATTGGTAACTTGTATAGTTCACATTCTTTGGCTCTACCCATGAATTATCTAGTAATAGGTCTTTCACGATTAGATCTACTTACACAGTAACGGTATTTAATTATGAAAGTTGGCTGGGTAGCTAACCCTGTTAGTCCGTTCTTGCAAGAGGGGCCTAAGTTTTATGTTTTTATTTTTAAGTAGGATTTTCTCCGCTTAATGGATAACCATTTGCTACCAATGGAGAATTGCTTCTTATCTTAAATTGAGGTGATTGGATTTGCACCAATGGAAACCATAAATTTCATACACAATAGAATGGATAGATTTTTTTTTATACTGAATTGAACGGACTTCTTTTTCTATTCTATCCTATTCCCCGGTACTGATCATTGATACTAGAAAAGGTTTTCTTTCTTTTATCCCAGCTCATGATCTGAACGAGTCGCACATACACCCTAGTACATGTTCCTCGACGCTGAGGGCATCCCCGAAGCGCGGGGGATTTTGTGACATTTCTGATTGGCTGTCTTGTATTTCTAATAAGTTGTTTAATAGTTGGCATGTTGAATCATATCATATAAATAATGGGCTGGTTTAGATCGATCCTAACCTGATGATTTTTAATTACTTCTATTTAATTTTCTAGTAAATTCAGCAAAAATATAAAATAGGAAATCGAGAATTTGCGCGAAAAAATCCGGGCTTTTCACTCAACCACCGCTACAACATCAACAATTCCATAAGCTTGGGCTTCTGTTGCTGACATAAAAACATCTCTTTCCATGTCTTCCGAGACAACCCATAAGGGTTTGTCCGTTCTTTGTACATAAACCCTTGTGAGGGTTTCACGCAGTTTTAGCAGCTCTTCCGCTTCCAGGATAAATTCTCCCGTTTGTGCCTCATAAAAAGAACTAGCAGGTTGATGAATCATTACCCTGATGGTATAACAAAAGAGGGGTTCCTCTATTTTGCATGATGAATAGAAAAGAAAGATAAAGAATAAAAATAAAAAAAGATAGAATTGAACAACCACAACCGTACGGGCATCTTTTATGCATTGCATACGGCTCTATAATAAAATTGACCTTTACCTTCCATCAACGAAAAAAATAGGATCTATCAGACCCAGATCGGTAAATGATCAAATTACCACCCTTCCTTTCGTAGGAGTTCAAAAATACTATGATGGTTCCGTTGCTTTATATATATTTATTATTTATTATTAAGATTATTTTATTTATTATTAAGATTATTTGGTTTGTCTGTGTTTCAGCAATCCCAAAGTTGCTTTTTGTAAAATTAAGGAAAAAAATAATCTTTTTTTTTATTTCGAACTCTTTCAGAATACAACTAAGCCCCCGGTGTGAAAATAAAAAAGTTTGTGACGCTGAACTGGAATCTCCAATATAAAAAACAGGAAATACCTTTTATCTCATACTACTCTCTCGATACATAATCAAATGTTTTGAAAAAACAATAAAAATTGTTTTATTTTGATATCGAATTCAAAGTGCCATGCTATTATTACTTAATATTCATATGGCGAAGGCATAGTCTTATTTTTTTCTCTCAAATAAAAACCTCATTGGCGCCGAGCGTGAGGGAATGCTAGACGTTTGGTAATTTCTCCTCCGGCCAAGATAAAAGATCCCATTGAAGCGGCTAATCCCATGCATATTGTCTGTACATCTGGTCGCACAAATTGCATTGTATCATAAATAGCCACTCCAGGGATAACCCATCCGCCGGGAGAGTTTATAAACAAATAGAGATCTTTGGTATCATTCTCTATACTGAGATATACCATAAGACCAATAAGTTGGTTCGAGATCTCGCTATCAACCTCTTGTCCTAAAAAAAG